CAATTGCAACGATTCGATAGACGGCTCATTGGGATAGATATAGATGAACAATACCCCCCCTGGAACCGTATAGGAAGTTTTCTCCTCGTACGGCTCGAGAAAAAATGACTTAATTCGAAGTTTTGTCTATGTATCCAATTCTAATAAATTAAATAACAAACGGGCTTATAAAATCAATTAGACTACGATTCCAGTCTTTTTTCTTCCTGAAAAATGAAAAAGAAACCGCTCGTACTCATAACTCAAGTCGGATAACTCTCAAATAGCTCAAAGAAAAATCTTTAGTGAATTTCATTTATTGAGTAGTCTTTACTCCCTTTCGTTTATACCAGTTAAACGATTTCAAATTCTATTTGGATTCTTTAGTCGAATCCAGTTATTGAGACTATCGAAAGAATTAACAACTACAAAGGGTGTTTCCTTGTTTTTAAACCCTTTATTCCTATTTTAAATCATTGGGTTTAGACATTACTTCGGTGTTTCTTAATCTTTTCAAAGTGGCAGCAACATACCCTTTATTTATATTTATTTTATTTCTTTCTATCAAAGAATCCTATGGACGGTTGATTCTAGTATGATACACGTTGAATCACAAAATTTGGATCAATTTCAACAAGTTTTGCTTTTGAATTGGAAACTTGCTCGAATTGGATCCTTTCGATTGTCCATATATTTACGAAGTTGTTCCAGTTGATTGGCATTAACCCTAGATCCCTGCCCCTGAGAAATGAATTAATACTTTCGGTTCGAGCTCCATCATGAACTATTTACAACCCGACAAAAAACGAAGGGTTCAAGTGTAACAGAACAAACAATGTCGAGCCAAGAGCACCTCATTTCTAGACAAATCGAAAATGGTGGATGTAAAAATCCACAACGGGTTGTGTCCTTCAAGTCGCACGTTGCTTTCTACCACATCGTTTCAAACGAAGTTTTACCATAACATTCCTCTAATTTGGAACCGGTATGGAATTGATTCAATTACGGAATCATGAATAGTCATCGGTTCAGCTGTCCATAGACATCGCAATCTACACTTTTTCTTCTATATATGAATATATAATACATGAAACAATATTTTTCTGAAAAAATCCTAGCAAGACAACATTTTTAACATATTTAACAGACTAATAGAATATATATAAAATAGATAATAGAAAGAAAAAAGAAATCTATATCTATAATATATAGATATATATATGGAAATAATATATAAACGAATAAGTTTTGGAATCTGCATCTTCAAGTGACTTAATAAGATAAATTAAACGATTTCCTACTTTTTCAAAGATTCCACGTATAGGGAATCATTAAAAATATTTCTATATTTCTAAATGAAATTAACTATATTAAAATTAAATTAAACATCATTTTTGAATTTATTTTAGTTTGATTGGGTTGGGTTTGAAGAAAATTGGACAATAAGCACCGCCTTTGATCTTTATAGGCGGATCGGTCTTTCTTTTTGAAGTGACTCATCACTAATTTCAAATAAAGATTTGAAATAGATCAAAGAAACGAAGAAAGAAATAAGATAAGAAGAAAAAATCCTTTTTTTTCACGAGATGTATAAAAAAATAATGTAAGTTAATATTTGCATTTTGATTCTTTTAATCAGATTACGAAAATCAAAATCGAACAAAAAATAGGTAAGATTTCTCCTATCTATCAGATAGACGGAACTGTTGTCACTATTTGTTGTTTGTTATAGATGTTTTATATCTACTATACTCTAGAATATGGGACTTGATCATTTGTTAATGAAATTCGAACAGACACAGATGTTTAAAGTAATATAGATTAACTGCTATCCACCCCCCCCACTTCCTTTTTAGATTATGTTATATTATGATAGGGTTTATATGGGAATAATGGAGAAATGGATCCGTGCTGGGACGGAAGGATTCGAACCTCCGAATGGCGGGACCAAAACCCGTTGCCTTACCACTTGGCCACGCCCCATTTCAATTGCTAATTGACACTAAGAAACAATAATATTGTTATTGGTTGTTTGTCAACTCCAGCCCAAATAAATATCTAGAAAGATTCCATATCTATAGAATATAGATCTTCTAGATCTATATTCCATATCTATAGAATATAGATCTTCTAGATCTATAGAATAGACCGGTATTCGAATTTTGATACATATAGATACAGAATTCAACTGAATTTATTGATCATTACATAGAATTCAATTAAGATATTGTATGAAAGTATCGTTTCTTCTATTCTCCTTTGAGAATTGGAGGATTTTTGGTTGTATGTATTCAAAGAAAAAGAAGGATTTTTTGTCTACCTTATTTACATTTACTTTCTTTTTCCTTATATCAAAAATGCAACCAAAATGCAATTATCTCCAAGAACAAAATGTCTGTTATGCTTAATATCGTTAGTTTGATCTGTATTAATTCGCCCCTTTATTCGAGTAGTTTTTTCTTCGGCAAATTGCCCGAAGCCTATGCTTTTTTGAATCCAATCGTAGATGTTATGCCAGTCATACCTCTGCTTTTTTTTCTCTTAGCTTTTGTTTGGCAGGCTGCTGTAAGTTTTCGATAAGATCCTGAATAATAATATCCTAGAAAATACATGATTTCCTCGAGAAAAAATTATAACAATTGACAAAAACAAAATCAGATAAGTTTTAGAGTATGAACCCTCGATTCATACATTGAAATTCGTGAATAGTCGGCATAAATCAGGCTTACCCCCATTTCCTCGTTTTTGAGCCTTTCCAGTCATCCAGTCAAAGACCCTAACCCTATTAGGGTCTACCACAATATCTAAATTTGGATATAAGCGCAAATTTCATTTTTGTTAATGAAAAACAAATGAATTTGTGACAATACATTTCTTGAAAAAACCTCATTTCTTGGTATCAAAATAGGATATGTGGTAAAAAAATGGAAGATCTATTCTCTTTTTTTCTAAAAAATCATCTTGGAGATTGTGTAATGCTTACTCTGAAACTCTTCGTTTATACCGTAGTGATATTTTTTGTTTCTCTCTTTATCTTTGGATTCCTATCTAATGATCCGGGGCGTAATCCTGGACGTGAAGAATAAAATACAAAAGGTTTCTTGATTCATTTTCAAATTTTCTTAGTATTTTCTCTATTCACACGTTTCACTAAGATTTTCAAAAATTGAAAAAAAAAAGAACTAAAAATAATAAAATAGAATATTAATATATAAATAAAATATAAATCAATAAAGTAACCAACGGAAACGGAAAGAGAGGGATTCGAACCCTCGGTACGAATAACTCGTACAACGGATTAGCAATCCGACGCTTTAGTCCACTCAGCCATCTCTCCCAAATGAAAAAGAGAATTACTACATTACAATTACACATAATCTAAAGAGTTTTTCTTTCTCTCGTTTCTTTCTCTATTCTATTATTTCTATATAGAGATCCACAAATCAGGAATTTCCTTTATCTAAAAGATGGACTCGAACGCGCCAACACTCGAACAAAAAAAAGAAGCAAGACCTCTTTGTGTTGATTTTGTTCGAAAGGCCCTTCTTATTCTCACGACCCGGCATGGTTAGTACCTAGCCGGGCTCTTTTTTTTTGTTCCAACAAATTATAGAGAAATAATGATTTATTTTTTTTTGAAAAAAAAAAAAGACTTTTTATTATTATATTCAATTCAATATAAAATATTCAAGCAACAACAAAAAGAAAAAATACTATTTCAATTATTTTCTTGTTAGATTTTACCCGAACTAAAAAAAAACTATCGATTCTTCTACAATACTTTTTTGTGTTATGATTTTAATGTTTTTTTTGATCCGTATCTAACTTCTTCAGCGAAAACTTTAGTTATTTAATAATTTCAATTAAATAATTTTTTGGAGCCTCTTTTCCGAATCTCATTAAATTTGGATCTACTCGTGAAAAAGTTCAGCACGCTCCTTTTGACGATTCTTTGATAATCCTATCTTGATCATACTCAATTAACATGCTCGACAAAAGGTCCATTTGTATACAATAATAATATTGTAGCGGGTATAGTTTAGTGGTAAAAGTGCGACTCGTTCTATTAACCCTTATAGAGTTAAAGGGTCTTTCGGTTTTATTCATATTCCGATCAAAAACTTTATTTCTTAAAAGGATTCAATCCTTTACCTCTCAATGAGAAATTCGAGAAAAAATACGAATTCTCGTGATTTGTATCCATGAGTCACTTAATAAATTGAAAAATTGGATTATGAAATTGCGAAACATAATTTTTGAATTGGACCAAGACTTCCAATTGAATAAGTATGAGTAAAGGATCCATGGCTAAAGATAAAAAGAAACTTCTAATCGTAACTAAATCCTCCATTTTTTTCTAAAAAAATAAATTGGAGCAAAATAGCTATTCAGCGATGACTTTGGTTTACTAGAGACATCGGCGTATTGTTTTAGCTCGGTGGAAACAAAATCTTTTTCCTTAGGATCCTATGAAATAGAAATAGAGAACGAAGTAACTAGAAAGGTTGTCAGAATCACCTTCTCCTAGAAGGATCATCTAGAAAGCGATTCGTTTTGTCTGTATTCAAATAAAAAGCTGACGTAGGTGTTATGGGGATAATTTTGTTCGTTTTGTTCACCTCTTAGATCTAAGAATTTACTCACTTTCCATAAAGGAGCCGAATGAAACCAAAGTTTCATGTTCGGTTTTGAATTAGAGACGTTCAAAGAACTGAATCGACGTCGACTATAACCCCTAGCCTTCCAAGCTAACGATGCGGGTTCGATTCCCGCTACCCGCTTTTTCTTTTTTTTCGAAATATTCTATTAGAATTCTATTCTAGAATATAGATAATACATTATGACTTGATATTTGATTATGATTAGTGAATCGTTGAATATACAATTCCAAAAATTCTCTCACATATAATCCGATTTTTATGTTTTCAACTCAAGAAAAATACGAAAAAACCGGAATGAACGGCGTCCATTGTCTAATGGATAGGACAGAGGTCTTCTAAACCTTTGGTATAGGTTCAAAT